TGGTGGACATGTATGGTTAGGTTCCATTTGTATATTTGGCGGAATTTGGCATATCTTAACCAAACCCTTTGCATGGGCTCGCCGTGCCCTTGTATGGTCTGGGGAAGCTTATTTATCTTATAGTTTAGGTGCTTTATCTGTTTTTGGTTTCATTGCTTGTTGCTTTGTCTGGTTCAATAATACCGCTTATCCTAGTGAGTTTTATGGGCCCACTGGACCAGAAGCTTCGCAAGCTCAAGCTTTTACTTTTCTAGTTCGAGACCAGCGTCTTGGGGCTAACGTGGGATCCGCTCAAGGACCTACCGGCTTAGGTAAATATCTAATGCGTTCACCTACCGGAGAAGTTATTTTTGGAGGAGAAACTATGCGTTTTTGGGATCTGCGTGCTCCTTGGTTAGAACCCCTAAGGGGTCCAAATGGTTTGGACTTGAGTAGGTTGAAAAAAGACATACAACCTTGGCAAGAACGGCGTTCCGCGGAATATATGACCCATGCGCCTTTAGGTTCGTTAAATTCCGTAGGTGGCGTGGCTACCGAGATCAATGCAGTTAATTATGTTTCTCCTAGAAGTTGGCTAGCTACCTCTCATTTTGTTCTAGGGTTCTTCCTATTTGTAGGTCATTTATGGCACGCGGGAAGGGCTCGTGCAGCTGCAGCAGGATTTGAAAAAGGCATTGATCGTGATTTTGAACCTGTTCTTTCCATGACTCCTCTTAACTAACTGAAACAAGAGATCCAATACTTGATTGAAGTAGGAATCAATTTGAGTCTACCATACCATACATATTGCTTGGGTAGATCTTAAAAAGTATTCTTTTTTCTTTTCAACTCATTTAGATCTAATCTATTTTTTTCTGGCTCGGCTAGGTGAGATAGCCGAGTCATTGACCTTTATGATACGGAGCCGGTCAAAACCAATAAAGACATAAATCTATTCAAAAGGAGAGAGAGGGATTCGAACCCTCGATAGTTCCTTGCGAACTATACCGGTTTTCAAGACCGGAGCTATCAACCACTCGGCCATCTCTCCAAAAGATAATTTCTATTTTACTATTTTATTTTTATTTTACCGAACCGAATAGGACATGGCTGTAGGAGTTGAGACCATCACTGTACTAGAGAAAGACATTCTAGATGTGAGTCGATAAGTCTAGCTATCTATCTCTATATAATCTATATAAAAAAATATATATAGATATATATAGATATATATAGAAAGATGCAGGATCTAGCATGACCATTTGTGAAGTAAAAAACAACTCTCGATCCCATGTTTGAATAAAGCGAAAAGGGGCGGTAATACGTCATAGAGAATCAATGGATTCATGGTACAACCCCCCCATGATGTATTTTTTTTTTACAATTTTTTGACTGATAGAAGGATCAAATGGTATAGTTCTTTTGTTGGTAGCTTGGAGGATTAGAAACATGACTATTGCTTTCCAATTGGCTGTTTTTGCATTAATTGCTACTTCATTAATCTTATTGATTAGTGTACCCGTTGTTTTTTCTTCTCCTGATGGTTGGTCGAGTAACAAAAATGTTGTCTTTTCCGGTACATCATTATGGATTGGATTAGTCTTTCTGGTAGGTATCCTTAATTCTCTTATCTATTGACCCTATTCGTTCCAGATATAAAAATGAAATGACCCCTCCCCCGAATTCTTTAGGGTTACGAGATACATTAAAGTTCAATATAAATTCCCAAAATACAAATAAAGAAAAAAAAAAATAGAGGGAGGGGTCAAACTTTCTTGTAATTTTGAGTTTATAAACTTGTAATTTGAGTTTATAAACTTGTAATTTATAAAAATTAATTTATAAAAATAATTAAATGTAAAAGTAATTAAATGTAAAATAAAATGTAATGTGATAAAAAAATTATTGGAAAGGAATCTAATTATTGTAAATGAATTTAATATCTAATATATAATATAATAATAAGGTACTAATATCTAATATAATTCTAATATTTCTATCTAATATTTCTAATATAATCCTAATATAAAATAATATTAATAAAATAATATTAATATAATAATATATTAATATTTATATATTTTAAATATATTTTAATATATAAATAAAATATATATATAAATTTAATATATAAATGTATAAAAAATGTTTAATATATAAAATGAAAATATTATTAATATAGAAATCATATTATTAATATAGAAATCATATTATTAATATAGAAATCATATTAATATAGAAATCATATTAATAAAGAAATCATATATATAATAAACCATATATAGAAACCAAGAAACCAATATATAGAAATCAAACCAATATATATAACCTATATAGATAGAAATTAAAAAAATAAAATTATATAATCAAATTATATAAAACAAAAATAGATTGAATTATCTAATTCTATATAATTAAATATAGAAATAAACATTATTATAATTTGAATTTTGTAATATAATGGAATATGATTTTGACATAATTCTAATAGAATAGGAAATAGAATAGTAATTGTCCTGAA